TTTCAATAACAAGTATCCTTTTTTCAAATCAAATAAATCATTTTTTCTACGATTCATTGGAACAAAAAAGGCCCAGCGAGGTACTGACCAGGCCGGGCTGTGGAATTAAAAAAAGCTCTTGGAGACGAAATCAAAGAGGTACTTTTATTATATATTAAATTATATAGTTTATATAGTAGTAATATATAATTTATTACTTATAATATATAATTATAGAATTATAATTTATATTCATTGGAATAGTAGATTGGAGATATCTCTTTCGAGCCCTTACTTTATCTCAATGGAATTACTTTTAATTTCTATATTTTTTAATATTTTTTATATTTTATATGTCTAGATACTATATAATTATATATAATAAAAATAATATAAAAAATAAAAATAAGAGGTATAAAAGAAAGAAAGACTCTTTTTTCAAACCTTACTTTTTGTGTAATGTAACATAGTAATTATCCTTTTTCGATTGGGGGAGATGGCTGAGTGGACTAAAGCGTCGGATTGCTAATCCGTTGTACGGGTTTTTCGTACCGAGGGTTCGAATCCCTCTCTTTCCGCTTTTGTTAATGACGTGGTATTTTTTATTTCTCTTTCAATTTCGACGAGTCTTTTTTTTTTATTTAATAGTTAAAGATGTGGAATAGATAAAATCCTAAGAACATTTAAAAATCGAGCAAGGAAAACAAAAACTTTATTTTTTATTCTTCACGTCCAGGATTACGTCCTGGATCATTAGATAGGAATCCGAAGATAAAGAGAGAAACAAAGAATATCACTACTGTGTAAACAAATAGTTTGAGAGTAAGCATTACACAATCTCCAAGATCATTTTTTTGGAAAAAAAGAGAATAGATTCTCCATTTTTATACCACATATACCTCATTTTGACACCAAAAATGGTTTTTATAAAGCTAGAAATAGAAGAAATAGAAAAGAATTTTCATAAATTCATTTGTAATGTAATATGAGTCAAGTCTTTCATTAACAAAATTTTTTGCATACCCACAATATCTAATTGTGGGGGACTCTAATAGGTTCTTTCAATGTAAAAAAAGGGTCCGAATTAGCAAATGGGGTGATCTCCAGACTTATCGTGGCGATACAAGAATTTCAATATTTGAATTGAAGCTTTATACTATAAGACTTATCTGATCTTATCAATTGTTAGAATCCTTTTTTTTATAATAAATCATGAATTTTTCTAGGACAGTATTCAAAATCTCATCGAAAACTTACAGCAGCTTGCCAAACAAAAGCTAAGAGAAAAAATAGCACAGGTATTACTGGCATAAAATCTACGATTGGATTCAAAAAAGCGTAGGCTTCAGGCAATTTGGCGAAGAAAAAACTATTTGAAGAAAGAGTAGAATTAAACCAGATACAGATCAAACTAAAGATATTAAGCATAACAAACGTTTTGTTTTTTTGTTTTGTTCTTGAAGATAATTGTATTTATTTTGATTGAGTTATTGTTATTAATAATATAAAATTAATAATTTAATAATATAATGTTATTTTTTTTTTTTAAGTTTAAGTTATATAAAAAAATGAGTAAAAATTAAAAAAAAAAAATAAGGTAGACCAAAAAACTTTTCTTTGATTTGAACTAACTCAACCAAAAATACTTCAATTCTCAAATTAAAAGAGAATAGAAGAAATCATACTTTCATACAATATCTTAATTGAATTATATGTAATGATCAATAAATTTGATCAATAAATTTCGTTTAATTCTCTATCTACTATATCTAAATGTATCAAAATCTTAGTAACAATCTATTCTATAGATATTTAGACTATAATTGACGAACAACTAATAAGAATATTAGTGTTTATTAATGTCGAATATAAATATAAAATGGGGCGTGGCCAAGTGGTAAGGCAACGGGTTTTGGTCCCGGTATTCGGAGGTTCGAATCCTTCCGTCCCAGAGCATACCTATTATATATATCATATCGGATTATATATATCGTATCATAATACCGATTTTATATCAGAATAAAAGATTGTCTTTTTTTTTTTTTATTAAGAGTATAATAATATTGGATAGAATATGATTCTTTTTTCTTATAATGATTAATTCTTATCTGAATTATATCTTTTTCACAAATTTAATCGTGTTCAAATAACACCAAATAATACACAGATGTAATTGAATCTATTTGTATCCAAGTAAGATGGGAACATAGATTAAAAGAAAAGAGTTTTTATTATAATATAATATTAATATAAGATTATAATATAAAAAAAAAAGATCCGGGGACGGGCTTTTCATTCTATGTCCATACCTTTCATATTTCAATTAGTTACTCATAAAAAAAAAAAGCCTTACTTCTTATATCCATTGGAATTTTCAATGATGCATTCTAAATATAAATGCGAAAGCCTCTCTTTCTTTTTTCCCTATACTTTAACTTTAAATGGTGGTGCAGTCTGATTATTGATTTTCTGTGGATTTCTAAATTATAAACGCGGGTGTTCGTTTGATATTGGGGTACTAATTAACTTCAATCAATAATCAATAGGATTAACTGGTTTAAAGTAAAAAAAAAAATAGGAGCAATGACTTAATCTGGACTTGTTTTAACTTGCATTTATACAAAATAGTCTAGCACTCCCTAAACTACATATAATATAGGATTCTTTTTTGATTTATGATTCATCATCTTCATAGAATTGACGGAGTAGATAGGAGTTAATCGTCAACGAAAAAAAAAAATACCAATTTCAATGTCTGCGTCTGTCCGAGTATCATTAAAAAACAATCAAGTTACATACATAACATATGTATTTTCTTTGAACCTCGTTTTTAAGTATTTTGTGGTTTCTCTAATTCTAATGAATAATTGTAAATCTATGTAACAATTGAGACAAAATCTATTATCTTATTCACTTTACCTTATTACATTACCTTAGGTAAAAATTGCAGAAAGATTATTGAATTTTTCAGGTCAAATAAACTACGCAGAAAATGAGGAAATGCTTATATGTATGTCTTGTTATCGTTCTATTTCATTGAAAACTTTATTTTATTTCGATAATTACTTTCAGAAACATTTGTTTAGTCTATATGATAGATATGGGGATCTCCTAGTTCTTTTCTTTCGATTATGATTTATCAAAAATAATAACAAACCCAATCCTCCCTTACATCAGTCTTTATTCCCCACCCCATTAAATTTAAATTAAAAAAAAAAAATAGATATATTATATGGGGTAAATTGAATTCTTGTTGAGACTTCTTCAGAAACTACCCATTCATAAAAGTATAGATTACTATGTATCGACCGAACCAATGATTATTCATGATTTCATAATTGAATCAATTACATACTGGTTACAGCAACCTACTAGAGAAATGTTATGGTAAAACTTCGTTTAAAACGATGTGGTAGAAAGCAACGTGCGACTTGAAGGATATGGTCGGTTGTGGATTCTTACATCCACCATTTTTTTATATTAATTATATAGGAATGAGGGTGCTCTTGGCTCGACATCGTTTGTTCTGTTCCACTGGAAAAACCTCATTTTTTGAGGGTTGCGATGTAAATAGTACATGATCATGATGGAGCTCGAGTAAAAAGTATTGATTCATTTTTTAGGGACATGGATCTAGGGTTAGTGTTAATTAATAAGTTGAAACAACTTCGTAAGTATATTTTCGATATAGAAATCGAAAGGATCCAATTCTAACAAGTTTAAAATTCATAACGAAAATTTATTGGAATTGGTAAAACTCTTTCGATCAAAAGTGTATCACATGGGAATCAACCATTTGTATGATTCTTTGATAGAAAGAAATTGCAAAAATGGTATGTTGCTGCCATTTTTTTAAATGATTAAAGATCACCGAAGTAATGTCTAAACCCAACGATTCAAGGCAACGATAAAGAATCCTGGAACAAGTAAATACCGTTTTCAGTTGTCTCAAAAAATAGATCATAATGAAGAATCAAAATAAATTATAAAGGAGACAGACAAAAAATGTGTGGTTAAAGACCGCTCAATAAAGGAAATGCCTAAAGGTTTTCCTTTGGATTATTTGAGAGTTATCCAACTTGAGTTAGGAGGATGTGAATACGAATGATTTTTTTCTTTTTCGGGCAAGAATAAGAAAAAGTACTTAAATCATAGTTTAATTGATTTGATGATTTGATGGATCTATTTGACATTAATTATAAATTCTATATATAGACATAATTTCTAATTTTCTTGAGCCGTACGAGGAGAAAACTTCTTATACGTTTCTAGGGGGGGTATTATTCATCTACATCTATCCCAATGGGCGGTTTATCGAATCGTTGCAATTGATGTTCGATCCAGAAGAGAAGGAAGAGATCTTCGGAAAGTGGGTTTTTATGATCCGATAAAGAATCAAACTTATTTAAATGTTCCTGCTATTCTATATTTCCTTGAAAAGGGCGCTCAACCTACGGGAACTGTTCATGACATTTCAAAGAAGGCGGGAGTTTTTATGGACCTTTCTCTTAATTAACAGATTACATTAAATTAATGAAATACAATAAATAAAAAAAGGGGGGGGGGGGGTGACTTGTATATAACTTTGTATAACCCTTTCTATACAACCCCCCCTCTTTTGCTCTATTCCTACTCAATTTATTATTACTACCATAAGATGTCGTCGTCTATAACGACAAAAATTTCTTTTTATTTTAGTGAGATAAATTCATATAAGACAGATAGATAGAAAAAAGATTAAGTGATGAAATAAATGAATGAAATAGTTGGATCTATAAATATCAAATTTTACATTATCGCTAATTCAATAATGGTTTATTTTTCGTTGAAACTTTAACTTTTTTTTATTTATTTTATTTGTTCATAAAAAAAACATGGGATTTAAGTTTACCCTTTTTACTTATATTGATTGCGTAAACCCAATCAAGATTTTTTTATACTTCTCTCCGAATTTTTTTTACGCCTATACCTTTTTGTATTTATCTTTATTAAATATGTAGTGCTAATTCAATAGTTTTTTTTATTTTTAATTTCTATTTATTTATAGTTATAGTAATTAAATATTCTATTTTTTATTTAATAAATTTAAAATTTAATAAGAAAGTATTGAATAATTTTTTATTTGAATTTATGGTTTTCTACATTATGTTCTTTTCTCAACATTAACTTTTATATTGACAACAGTATATCAAACAAATATAATCCGATCGTGAATAAATGTATATATTTATCTCTGTTCTATAGACTTGGTTTTTTATTTTACTTTATTCAAATGGTGGGTTCATTGGATTTGCTGGGATACAAAAAGTCTTTATTTTTTTTTTTTATTAAAGAAAAATAAATGGATAACATACGAACAAAATATGTGGTAGTCTATAAATTTTTATTTTATCTATATTTTTATCCTAATATATATTCTTATCTTAGACGTCATTGTATTTGCATCTGATATGTTCATTTTTATGTTATGTTCAGAATCGATTAGAAATATTTTTTATTATTTAATATTTTGATTGCGTTGTGAAATTCAATCTCTTTTTTGATTACGATTAGATCTATACATTTTGATTCGGGTTGCTAACTCAACGGTAGAGTACTCGGCTTTTAAGTGCGACCAGCATTTTTTACACATTTGTATGAAGCAACGGATTCGTCAATACCATCGGTAGAGTTTGTAAGACCGCGACTGACCCTGAAAGGAAGGAATGGAAAAAGCAGCATGTCGTATTAATGGAGAATTCTGAGAATATTTTATTCTTATCTTATCGGATCGATCCAAAATCGTGTTTGAATTCTTGACGCGCAAAAAAAAAAAAATAAATTGAAAGTTGGGTTAATTGAATAAATGGATAGAGCCCCATGGCTCCAATTATAGGGAAATAAAAAAAGCAACGAGCTTCTGTTCTTAATTTGAATGATTACCCGATCTAATTAAACGTTAAAAATATATTAGTGCTTGATGCGGGAAATGTTTTTACCATAAGTGGATTAGATTATCGATTTTTTTTATAAATCCTAATTATTCGTAGATATTCTCCATTAGAGTGTGGGGATGAATGTGTAGAAAAAGCAGTATATTGATAAAAAGATTTTTTTTACAAATTTCCAAAATCAAAAGAGCGATTGGGTTGAAAAAATAAAGGATTTATAACCATCTTGTTATCCTAGAATGAACATAAACCTATTTAATTAGATGGAGAGGATAAAGAGTCCGCTGATGAGTCTTATCTGTTTCCGGGGTATCTATCTAGTCTTTTCTTACTATAATATCCTGTTTTGACTGTATCGTACTATGTGTCATTTAAGACCCCAAGAAATCCCCTATCCCTGGTTCAAGTTCAAATCTAATTTTAAATAAATGGAGGAATTTCAAGGATATTTAGAACTAGATAGATTTAGGCAACATGACTTCCTATACCCACTTATCTTTCGGGAGTATATTTATGCACTTGCTCATGATCATGGTTTAAATAGAGTGATTTTGTTGGAAAATTTAGCTTATGATAATAAATCTAGTTTACTTATTGTAAAACGTTTAATTACGCGAATGTATCAACAGAATCATTTGATGATTTCCGCTAATGATTCTAACCAAAATAGATTTTTGGGATACAACAAGAATTTGTATTCTCAAATGATATCAGAAGGATTTTCAATCATTGCGGAAATCCCATATTCTCTACGATTAATATCTTCTTTGGAAGGGGCACAAATCATAAGATCTTACAATTTACGATCCATTCATTCAATATTTCCTTTTTTAGAGGACAAATTCCCACATTTAAATTATGTGGCAGATGTACTAATACCCTACCCCATCCATCTAGAAATCTTGGTTCAAACCCTTCGCTACCGGGTGAAAGATGCCTCCTCTTTACATTTATTGCGGTTCTTTCTTCATGAGTATTCTAATGGTAATATTCTTTTTATTCTAAATAAATCTATTTCTATTTTTTCAAAAAGTAATTCAAGATTATTATTATTCTTATATAATTCTTATATATGTGAATACGAATCCCTTTTCCTTTTTCTCCGTAACCAATCTTCTCATTTACGATTAACATCTTCTGGAGTCCTTTTTGAGCGAATCTATTTACATAGAAAAATGGGGGATCTTGCCGAAGTCTTTGTTAATGATTTTCGGGGCATCCTATGCTTCCTCAAGGATCCTTTCATTCATTATGTTAGATATCAAGGAAAATCAATTCTGTCTTCAAAAGATACGCCTCTTCTGATGAATAAATGGAAATATTACCTTGTCAGTTTATGGCAATGTCATTTTTATGTATGGTCTCACCCAGGAAGGATCTATATAAACCAATTATCCAAGCATTCCCTCGACTTTTTGGGTTATTTTTCAAATGTGCCACTAAATCCTTCAATGGTGCCGAGTCAAATGCTAGAAAATTCATTTGTAATAAATAATGCTCCTAAGAAGCTCGATACAATAGTTCCGATTATTCCTCTGATTGGATCATTGGCTAAAGCGAAATTTTGTAACGCATTAGGGCATCCCATTAG